ATGCGTTGACTTTTTTCTACAAATCATAAAGATATTGGAACTTTATATATTTTATTTGGAATGTGATCCGGTTTAGTCGGGACTGCTTTGAGATTGCTTATTCGAGCTGAGCTTGGTCAACCTGGGGCATTGTTGGGAGATGATCAACTTTATAATGTAATTGTAACAGCACATGCTTTTGTAATAATTTTTTTTCTTGTTATACCCATAATAATTGGTGGATTTGGTAATTGGTTGGTTCCACTAATGCTTGGGGCTCCTGATATAGCTTTTCCCCGATTAAATAACATAAGATTTTGGTTGTTACCTCCTGCCCTGTTACTTTTACTCTCTTCAGCAGCTGTTGAAAGAGGAGTGGGGACAGGGTGAACTGTCTATCCTCCACTATCTGGTAATCTGGCTCATGCTGGGGGTTCGGTTGATTTAGCAATTTTTTCCCTTCATTTAGCTGGTGTCTCTTCTATTCTAGGGGCTGTAAATTTTATTACAACTATTATTAATATGCGATGACGTGGTATACAATTTGAACGTCTTCCTTTATTTGTGTGATCAGTAAAAATTACAGCTATTTTGTTACTTCTTTCTCTTCCTGTTCTTGCAGGGGCTATTACTATACTATTGACTGATCGAAATTTTAATACTGCTTTTTTTGACCCTGCTGGTGGTGGAGATCCAATTTTGTACCAACATCTTTTTTGATTTTTTGGGCATCCAGAGGTCTATATTTTAATTCTCCCTGGATTTGGAATAATTTCCCATATCGTAAGTCATTATTCAGCTAAGAAAGAAACATTCGGTACTTTAGGTATAATTTATGCCATGCTGGCAATTGGTGTATTAGGGTTTATTGTATGAGCTCATCATATGTTTACTGTTGGAATGGATGTTGATACCCGGGCCTACTTTACAGCGGCAACTATAATTATTGCGGTTCCCACTGGAATTAAGGTATTTAGTTGACTTGCAACTATTCACGGAGCAAAAGTAAAATATGAGACACCTATATTATGAGCTCTTGGGTTTATTTTTTTATTTACGGTTGGAGGTTTGACTGGAATCGTTCTTTCTAATTCTTCATTAGACATTATACTTCATGACACATATTATGTTGTAGCCCATTTCCATTATGTTTTATCTATGGGGGCGGTTTTTGCCCTATTTGGGGCGTTTAACTATTGATTTCCCCTGCTTAGAGGTGTAACCCTACACTCCCGATGAACTAAGGCCCATTTTTATATTATATTTATTGGGGTAAATGTAACTTTTTTCCCTCAGCACTTTTTAGGATTAGCCGGGATACCTCGTCGGTATTCTGATTATCCAGACTGTTATACAAAGTGAAATGTTATCTCTTCTATAGGGTCAATAATCTCTTTTATTGCTGTTTTATATTTCATAGTTATTGTTTGAGAGGCCCTTATTTCCCAACGAAGAGTTGTTTGAAGAATGCATTTAAGAACAGCTCTTGAGTGAGATAATATTCTTCCAGCTGATTTTCATAATGCTCCAGAAACAGGAGCCCTTGTCAGGTAAAGTGATAAAATATTAACTTAATTTAAGATATGAGCTTTTGAGGTCAACTAGGATTCCAAGACGCAGCTTCTCCTTTGATGGAGGAGTTAATTTTTTTTCATGATCATGCTATAATAATTTTGGTTATAATTATTACCTTGGTGGGGTATGCTGCCTTTTCTTTAATAATAAACAAGCTAACTTGTCGTTCTTTGGTGGAAGGACAGGAAATTGAAACTATTTGAACTATTGTTCCAGCTATTATTCTAGTTTTTCTAGCCCTTCCGTCTCTTCGTCTTTTGTACTTATTAGATGAAGTTGGAGATTGTAGATTAACACTAAAGAGAATTGGACATCAGTGATACTGAAGCTATGAGTACTCAGACTTTCTGAGAATTGAATTTGACTCTTATATAATTCCCACAGAGGAGTTAGAAGATGGAGATTTTCGGCTTTTAGAAGTGGATCACCGAGTTGTCTTACCAACTGAAACAGATGTGCGAGTGCTTGTTACTTCTGCTGATGTTATTCACGCCTGAACTGTCCCTTCTTTAGGTGTAAAAGCAGACGCTATTCCCGGTCGATTGAATCAATTAAGATTTTTTATTAAGCATCCTGGGGTTTTTTATGGGCAATGTTCAGAAATTTGTGGAGCAAATCACTCTTTTATACCTATTGTAGTAGAAGCTGTTCCTTTAAAAGACTTTATAAATTGAATTGTCCATGTTTCTAGTGAATAATATTTTTTAGTTGCTTGTCCTGGGGACTTTTTGTCTTGAAAACAGAATGGGAGTGTTCGAATCACTTAGTGACTTTATAAGTTATGGGATCTTTTTTAGTAGTAGTTAGGTTATTTAGATTTTTTATAGCATTATTATCTCTTGCTTTCCGTTACAAACATCTGTTGAGGGTGTTGTTGAGGTTGGAGGCTGTAACTATAAGCCTCTTTATTTTTTTGTTTTCGGCTTCTACGATTTCAATGAGGGGTGAGGCGGCTCTAATTTTCATTACTCTTGGGGCTTGCGAAGCTAGCTTAGGGTTAAGGGTTTTAGTTTCTATAATCCGGGCTCAAGGAAATGATTACGTTTCAAGATTTTCGACTCAGAAGTGTTAAGATTAGTTTTTTTAGGTGCAGTTTTAACAATTCCTTCAAAAAATAATCTAAATTGATACCAGAAAGTTTGAAGGCTGGCTTTAGCTTGTATTTTGTCATTTATGCATTTATACCAGAGGAGTTGGTTGTTTCAGTTACAAAGAGCTCTTTTCTTAGTAGATTCCATATCTGTTGTTCTCATTTCATTAACATTATGAATTAGATTAATAATATTGCTTGCGAGCCAAGGCTCTGTTAAAATTTCTAAGAATAGATTTAAACAATTTTTTCTTTTTGTTTTACTGTTAAATCTTATTTTAATTATAAGATTTTCTATGAGAAGAGCCCTGCTTTTTTATTTTATATTCGAAGCTTCTTTGATTCCAACTTTATTATTAATTTTAGGATGAGGATACCAACCTGAACGTCTTCAGGCTGGCATATATATGATAATTTATACTGTGGCAGCTTCGCTACCTTTATTGTTAATAATTCTTTGGGCCTCAGCAGAATTAAGGTCTTCAAACATGCTTTTTATTTTTTTACTGCAAAAAAAATTAAGTTTAGGGGGCTGAGGGTGAGTTTTTCTAACTTTTCTGGTTCTAACTGCCTTCTTGGTGAAACTCCCCATGTTTTCTGTCCATCTTTGGCTTCCTAAGGCTCATGTTGAAGCTCCTGTAGCAGGTTCTATGGTTCTTGCTGCTATTCTTTTAAAACTTGGGGGTTACGGGGTTTTGCGTTCCTATTTATTCTTTAACCTTCATATATATTCTTCTATTATTTTTCTTCTAATACTTAGGCTATGAGGTGGAATGCTTACAGCAATTGTATGCTTTCGACAAATTGATCTAAAGTCCCTTATTGCTTATTCATCTATTGGGCATATATCTTTAATAATCGCAGGAGCTTTTTCCTTAACTACCTGAGGCTGAGGGGGTGCTTTAACCCTGATGCTTGCCCACGGGTTCTGTTCTTCAGCTCTCTTTGGGCTAGCTAATTACATATATGAAAAAAGGCATACACGAAGACTCTTTGTTTCTAAGGGAATACTAATACTATTGCCTTCTTTGTCTATATGATGGTTTTTGTTTTGTGTTTTAAACATGGCTGCCCCTCCTAGTATTAACCTCTTAGGTGAAATTATAATTTTTCCTTCAGTTATTTTCAGTTCAAAGTATTGTATTTTTCCCCTAGCAGCTATGAGTTTTCTTTCTGCCCTATATAGAATATACCTATATACCTGCAGCCAGCACGGGGGGTCTCCTAAATTTTTTAAGCCTTTTAATCAAATAAGAGGACTAACTTATAGAACTCTTTTCTTGCATTGGATTCCCGCAAATATATTAATTTTAAAGCCAGAGTTAACATTTCTATGATACTAAACGTAAAGAAGTTAGGTTAGTTTATAAAAATATTAGTTTGTGGCACTAAAGATAAGATTTTTCTTACCTAACCATGTTTAAAACATTAAAGGCATCTTCCATTAGTTCTCTATTTCTTCTCGGGTACAGGATTACTCTTTTCCCTATTACTTGTTATTTTATGATGAAAGATATTTCTATTTTGTATGAGTGAGATATCCTAGACACAAGGACTTGCTATATAACATTTATATTTATTTTTGATCCACTAAGGTTAAGTTTTAGGAACACAGTCTGCCTAATTTCGGGTTCTGTCATAGCTTTTTCTTCGAGCTATATATCCCATGACCCATTTTTGAAACGATTCACATGACTAGTAATGCTTTTCGTTTTATCTATAAATTTTCTGGTTTTTATTCCTAGACTTCCTGCATTACTTTTAGGTTGAGACGGACTCGGTATTGTTTCTTTTGCTCTTGTGATTTACTATCAAAATACGAAATCATTAGGAGCTGGTATGCTTACAGTTCTTGCTAATCGGGTTGGAGATGTTATAATTCTTCTATCAATTGGGCTATTAGTCCTAAGGGGATACTGAAGAATTATAGTGAAAACAGATTTTTATCTGTCCTCTTGATTAGCTTTCTGTATCTTAATTGCAGGTATAACAAAGAGTGCCCAGATCCCATTTTCGGCTTGATTACCAGCAGCTATGGCCGCACCAACCCCTGTATCCGCACTAGTTCACTCATCTACTCTTGTCACAGCCGGTGTATTTCTTTTTATCCGATTTTATCCTTCTTTAAGGGCATGAACTGGATTTAAATTTAGTCTTCTATTTATTTCTGTTCTCACACTTCTAATAGCGGGAATTGGGGCTAACTACGAAAATGATTTAAAAAAAGTTATTGCTTTGTCTACACTTAGGCAGCTAGGGGTAATAATAATAGCTTTAGCCATCGGGGCCCCCTTCTTAGCTTTATTTCACCTGTATACTCATGCCTTATTTAAAGCTCTTCTTTTCTTATGTGCAGGCGCTGTTATTCATGCAAGCTTGAATAACCAAGACGTCCGTTTTAGCGGTTTAATAAGAAAGCATTTACCACTAACTATCACATGTATAAACATTGCTAACCTCTCTCTATGTGGCGCACCATTCTTAAGGGGATTCTATTCAAAAGATTTAATTTTAGAGCTATCGTTGGCTGCTCCAACTAGAGCCTTTATAGTTATTCTTATCTTCTTAGCTACAGGGATAACATCTGCTTATTCTCTTCGATTATCTTTCTCGACTCTTTGGGGACCAAACCAAGGTACTCCCCTTCACGCGAAGATAGAAAATGATTCCTATATTAATATGTCAACAATACTTCTTGCTACTTGTGCTATCTTTGGGGGAGCTTTTTTTCAAAGAATTTATGCCCCATTTAACCCAGACCCATTCTTCCTTCCCCAGTCTCATAAAAGTTTAACTATGCTTGTTATTGTCCTTGGCTTAAGTTTAGCTTATCATTTTTGAGCTACTGGATTTGAGCCAAAACAAATAACAAAAATTAAAACTTTCTTCAACACAATATGACTTCTGGCTCCCCTGTCATCTCAACCTCTCACTAAGTTTTCCATACTTCTAGGTACCCAAGTAATAAAGTCAGTGGATCAAGGATGGCTAGAGATTGCCGGAGGGCAGGGAACATTTAAAGTAATTTCTGAAGCCAGAAAAAGATCCCAAAGCCTTCAAACTAGTCTTTTTACATTTTTAATTTTAATGTTTTTGATTAGAGCAATATCCATCTTTTTATTTCTGTTTTCCTAGTCTGCCGAAAAGACCGAAAATGTGAAATTTATTTTCTCGAGCCTTATTTACGGGTTTGAATTTTAGTAGCTTATAAAGTAGTAGCACAGCACTGAAGATGCTGAGGAGGTAGAATTATCCTAAAATACATCTCTAAACTTCCAAGCCGGCTGGGCGGAGAAAATGACTAATAAGAAAAGAAAAAAGAAAGAGAAGAGGAAGACGGGGGCACATACTGTATATATATATATATATATGTATATATGTGTGTGTCCCTAGTGTGTAATGCATTATATGCGTGGAGGCCCAGGGCCCAAATACTGCTTTAATGTAGTAATATTTATTATAGCTACGCTTGGGCTCAAGCTATAACATGTTTTAATAAGTGTGTTAGTTATTTAAGTGCAGATACAAAGTGAAAGTTTTGAAATTCTGCGCTACTGTATGTTGCTAAGAGGTAGTGTATGCCAATAGTAATTTTTAGGTTGTGTTTTTAGTACCAAGTTATTACTGGGTTTACCTAGTTTTTTATTCGAGCCAGTCAGCCGTAGATAATTTTTTAGGTTAAATATACAGCATGGTTTTACTGCACACTCGTTGCGTTACTCGTTATGGCTATACCATTCTTCGAGTTTGCAACTCGATGTTTTCTATAAACTACAACGAGATTAAAGTTAGAGGGCTGTTAGATGTGGCTTGGAGGCTAATAGCCTATTTTTTGAGTGCAAATCAAGTCTTTTTCTTAAAGTACCAGGCCTTAAGTGAAAAAGTTTGTTAAATGGGTAGTTATCTACAGTCTCCTAGTTAACAGTTAGGTGCCTCTCGGTCTTTGGCTTCCATTTAAGTGGTTTTGTCCAAGAGGGCTCAAGACTTAGGGTGTTGTTCCCTATGTTAAGCTTTGAAGGCTTATAGTTTCTTTAACTTAAAGTCTTATCTTTGATGGGTTAACCCATTCTTTTAGGCTGAAAATCTAATGTGCAGATGACACCCCAAAGACGTTTTATACTTTGAGAGATTATATCCCGTAAATAAATCTACAGTTTACCACCTTCTGCTCGGCCATCAAAGTAGTTTCAGGCAGAGTTAAATCAGAATGCAGAGAAAGTTACCTTTCAAAGTACGAGCCGAAATCGTATGCAAATAATCGCTTTCTACACTCATTGTTTAATTTTGACAGAAGGAAGTGAGATCCTTTCTGTAGAAATCAAAATTCTTTGTGCTCGAACACCGCTGTCAAGGTTTTAGGGGCGGGTATCGCCGTTTTTAAATTAAAAGTTTAATACCTAGTCTCGGTCACCTAAAAATTTAAGTTAGTGATAAATGCGAGTAAATACTTTGGGCTGGTAATTAAAACTTAACATCCTCATCAGTAGATTGATAGGTAGAGAAAAAGTCAGACTACATCTACAAAATGTCAATATCATGCAGCGGCCTCAAAGCCAAAGTGATGTCCGGTAGAAAAGTGCTGAAGTCATACTCGTCCAAGACAAATAAGGAGGAATGTTCTCCCAATAAGTACATGAAGACCATGGAATCCGGTTGCTACAAAAAATGTTGATCCGTAAGCCCCGTCTGCAATAGTGAAGGAAGCTTCAATATATTCTCCTGCTTGTAAGAATGTAAAGTATACTCCTAGAATTACTGTCGCAGTGAGTCCCTGAAGACCTCCTGGTCGATCTCCTTCCATGAGGCTATGGTGGGCTCAGGTCACTGTTACTCCTGAGGCTAAAAGAACTCCGGTGTTAAGTAGTGGAATTTCAAATGGGTTTAAAGGAACAATTCCAATTGGAGGTCAGCAAGCTCCTAGTTCTGGAGATGGAGCTAGTCTTCTGTGAAAGTAAGCTCAGAAGAATGCAAAAAAGAAACAAACTTCGGAGACAATAAAAAGAATTATCCCTCATCGAAGGCCTTTTGATACCTGTATTGTGTGGAATCCCTGGTAGGTTCCTTCCCGGATAACGTCTCGTCATCATTGAACTATAGTTAGGGAGATTAAGAACACTCCGATAATTATAGAAATGTAGGAACCTCCGTGAAACCAGCTAGCTAGGCCCAAAGTTAAAAATAAGGCTCCTATTGAGCCTGTTAGAGGTCATGGGCTAAATTCTACTAAATGGAATGGATTTCGTCTCATAGTTGTAAAGGAATTAGTATTCATTTTTGGGTTATGAGCCCAACAGCTTAGTTCTTAGCTTACTTTACAGGTCTTATATTAAAAGTTTAAGATCGAATCTCACAAAGCTTGAAGAAGCGGGGATAAGATAAAATATGAAAAATATAAAACTGTAAATACCTGTCCAATTTGTTCGAAAGGCATTTCTACTGGGCAAGCCCCAATTCAAGTTAGGATGCAAAAGATCCCAACAAAACTTCAGAATAAAATTTGGTTCAACGGGTAAAAGGCTGTTGATCGGAAGCGTCCCCTATGAGTTAGGGGAAGAATAAATAGAATTGCAATCGATAGAACTAGTGCAATAACCCCTCCTAGCTTGTTAGGAATAGAGCGAAGAATAGCATAGGCAAACAAGAAATATCACTCAGGCTGGATATGAACGGGGGTAACTAGCGGATTTGCTGGGATAAAATTTTCTGGGTCTGTTAGAAGTTGTGGGCTAAAAAGAACAAGAGTACTTAATAGGAAAATTATTATTACAAAGCCAGCGATATCCTTAAATGTGTAATAAGAATGAAATGGGATTTTTTCCCCGTCCCTGTTTAGTCCTAAGGGGTTATTAGAGCCTGTTTCATGAAGAAAGATTAAATGAAGCATGCTTATAGCAGAAATAATAAATGGTAAGAGAAAGTGGATTCTATAAAATCGAGTTAATGTTGCATTATCGACAGCAAATCCCCCTCAAACCCATTCAACTAATATTTTTCCGACATACGGAACGGCAGAAAGCAGGTTTGTAATTACTGTGGCTCCTCAGAAGGATATTTGCCCTCAGGGGAGAACATATCCCAAGAAAGCAGTTCCTATTGTTAAAAATAACAAAATAACTCCAATATTTCAGGTATGTTGATAAAGGTAAGAGCCATAATAAATTCCGCGGCCTACGTGGAAGTATAGACAAATAAAAAACCAAGAAGCTCCGTTAGCATGAAGAGCCCGAAGTAGCCAGCCGTAGGACACATCTCGTGAAATGTGGATTACTGAATTGAATGCTAGATCAATATGAGCTGTATAGTGTATAGCTAAAAAGAGGCCTGTTAAAATTTGAATTCCTAGACAAAGGCCAAGAAGTGATCCGAAATTCCATCAGATAGAAAGATTTGAAGGGGCCGGTAAATCAATTAATGCTCCATTTATTATTTTTAGGATTGGGTGAACTTTTCGAATTGGGGTTCGCATAGTTAAAATACAAATCAGCGGAAATTAGTCTACCTTATAAGGTCGAAGGGTTGCATGCTGATAATAACAGATTTTTACTACTACAATTAAATTAATCAATAAGATTATAGCCAGTCCAATTAGGACTGAGATAAAGAATGGAGAAACTAACTCGGCTCCATATATTTTTAATGCTATTAGTCTTTCTTGAGTATTCCATGCCGGGGTAAGTCCTGCTAGGTCTGAAAAGAATGAAAAGAAAATTACTAATGGAAGAAAAGTTTGAGCTCCTAAAAAGAAGAATAAGGGATTAGCTCCCCCAAATAAAACATTTGGCGAGAGAGTTGCAACGTAGGCAAACATAACTAATAATCCCCCGACATAAATAAGAAATAAAATATAGCCATATCAAGAAGATAGGAAGATAGCGGTTGTTATACACAGAAATATTGTTGATAGCATAATTGTTAATCCGAGTCTTAAAGGTTGACTTATTAGTGGAAACAAGAATACACTACACAATCTTAAACTAAAGATGATTGCTGATGTCATAAATTTCAGAACACGGCTGTATTAAGCTGATTTTTAGCTTCCAATGCTAAAGTTTTATTTTAAACTATATTCTGCTTATATCTGTATAAAAAGAGAGACAAGAATTAACAAAAGAAAGACCAGGGCTGCCGGGAGAAATCCCTTTCAAGTGATCCCCATTAAGAGGTCATACCGAAATCGAGGGTAACTTGCCCGGAGTCAAATAAAGAGGAATGCAAAGAATAAGACTTTTATTATAGTAACAATATCTCTTCTAAGGATAAATATTTCTGTTCCTCCAAAAAACAAAACGGAAGAGAATAATCTTATAACTAAAATGTTAGCATATTCTGCAAGGAAGATTAAAGCAAACCCAACACTTCCATACTCAATATTAAAGCCGGATACAAGCTCAGATTCGCCTTCGGCAAAGTCAAAGGGGGCTCGATTGGTTTCGGCTACGCAGGTTACGAACCACAAGAAGGCTGCCGGGGCTATAAGAAAGGCTAATCAAATTCACTCCTGGCTTTCTATAATTTTAGAAAATCTAAAACTTTTAATTAAAAATAAGGGGAATAGGAGAATTAAGGCTATACTAATTTCGTATGAAATTGTTTGGGCAATGGCTCGAAGTCTCCCTAGCAACGCATATTTAGAATTTCTTGCCCATCCGGCAAGTAGAGTTCCATAGACATTCAGAGAAGATACGCATAGAAAAAAGAGGACACCCCACTTAAAGTACGACACGGAGAAAGCTCTTGGGTAGAGTTGTCAGAGTAGCAAGGCTAGAATAAATCTAAAGATGGGAGCTGCAAAATATGGGGAGTAATTTGCTATTGTTGGTTTAGCTACTTCTTTAGTTAGTAATTTAGCCGCATCAGCCAGAGGCTGCGGAAGACCTGCTAAGCCAACTTTATTAGGTCCTTTTCGAATTTGAATATAACTTAGGCCTTTACGCTCAAATAGCGTAAAAAAGGCTACAGCTAGAAGAATGCAAATATAGGTGAATAAACAGGAGAAGAAAGAAAGATACATGTACAAAAAAAAGAACTTTCATCTTTATATTTAGGGCTTAAACCTAATGCACTTATTTGCTATTTCTGTGGCGTATAAAAAGAAGAGTTTTCATCTTCATGTTTAGGGCCTAAACCTAATGCACTTATTTGCTATTTTTATTAATAGGATTTAGTTATTTTTTATATTTATTCTATGAAAAAAAGATTTTTTTTAACTCGATCCTTTCGTACTAGAGTAAAAGTTTGTAATTGAGGATAGAAACTGACCTGGCTCACGCCGGTCTGAACTCAGATCATGTAGAATTTTAATGGTCGAACAGACCAACCCTTAAAGACTTCTGCATCTTTAGGATATTCTAGTCCAACATCGAGGTCACAACCCCCTCTTTCGATTAGGTCTCTCAAGAGAGATTATGCTGTTATCCCTGCGGTAACTAATTTTTTTAATCAGCTTTGGCTGGATCAAAACATATAAGTTAAAGAAAATAAGGAAGCTTTTTTTGTTCCTTGGTCGCCCCAACCAAAAAAGAATAATAGAATTTTATTTGAGATCATATATAGACTTCTAATTTACTTTTTAAGCTCGACAGGGTCTTCTTGTCCTTCAATGGGATTCAGGCCTCTTCACCTGAAGGTTAAATTCTAGAAAATAAAAAGGAGACAGTGTTGCTCTCGTCAGACCATTCATACTAGCCTTCAATTATAAGGCAAATGATTATGCTACCTTTGCACGGTCAGAGTACCGCGGCCGTTGAAAATTTTCACTGGGCAGGTTCGACTCCTTATTTTTTTACTTCAAAGAGCGATGTTTTTGATAAACAGGCGGAGCGACTAATTTTGCCGAGTTCCTTCTTTTTAATTTTTGTGTTTATATATGTATTGTTTTTAGGGGCATCGTTTTAGGTTTAGTGCCAGGAAATACAAAAATAATACTCATCCTAACATTAGCTAAAAAATATTTTGGTTTTGTTTTTTGTCCTTATTTCTCCAGGGAGAAAGTATATAAATATTTATTGTAAAAAAAATACTCTATAACGAGTTTCTCATTAATGGCTGATTTCAGGCCTATAACTTAATTTAGACAATACTTTACGTCGCTGTGTAAGTTTCTTAGCTTATCCTAAAAAACTTGAAAATTAATAAAGAAATTCTGGAATAAAGTTTCCAAAAATTTTCTAATTAACTTTATACTTCTATATATTTTTAAGGAAACTAGCTATCGCTGGTGCGAATAACATGTTATTTCTATTTTTTTCTCTAGTTAAAATTTTGCTACATTTTTAACTAAAAAACTATCATTTTGGAAAAAAATAGCTCACCAGCTTTCTAGAATTTAAATATTTAGTTTTCTCTAGTTAGGCCGTGATGCGAAAAGTACGTATAAAAACTAATTTTGATCTAATAAAAAGTTTCCCTTGCGGTACTTTTGTGGTTTTAAGCAATATTCTTTCTCTATTACTAAGCTAAATAATGTTTTAAAAATAAAGGTTAATAAAGATTAAAGAGCATTTTATTAGTTAAGACAGCTTAATTTTAAGCGTTCTTTCGGTGTAAGCGAAGTGCATTAGATGTATGCTATATCTTATTTAGATTATCTCTTTTAAATTTTTTTTAATCTTTCTGCTTGGAAGGCAACTGTACTGTGATACTCAAGAGATGAACAATGGGAATTAATAATGCAACCTTTGATTTACAAGACCAATGCTCCAACTTTGAGCTACCATTGCTTTCATTTAGGGGCAATTTCCATTACCCCTACTATGTTACGACTTATCTCATTTTTCAACGAGAGCGACGGGCGATGTGTGCACGCCTAAGAGCCAATTTAATGATTCAGATAATTTTTGTAATTTTAGCTTACTTTCAAGTCCTCCTTCAGTAAAAATTTAAATTTTCTTTTCGTATTATAAGTTTTAATTGTAACCCATTCTCTCCTTTTTATTAGCTGCACCTTGATCTGACGTAAGAGGTAAGTTCTTTTTTGTTAACTTCTTTGTTCTTAAAAGTTACCTGACGACGACGGTATACATACTGATTGCCAAAAAAGGTAAGGTGTAACGTGGATTGTCGATTATGAAACAGGTTCCCCTGAGGGGTCTAAGGCACCGCCAAGTTCTTTGAGTTTTAAATAAGTGGTTCGTAGTACTCTGGTAGAATAAAATCTATTTACTTCTAAGAATAGTGGGGTATCTAATCCCAGTTTATTTCTTAGATTTCGTGGATTCAATCAGTTAATTGCTTATTAAAAGTTTGGAAAATTTTTTGGAATTTCACCTTTAAAATATCTTTATTAAACTAGTAGACAATTGATTTAACCACCTTTTTTACCAATAGATAATAGCTTGGCCTTTAGGGTGTAACCGCGGTTGCTGGCACCCTTTTTACCAGACCTAAATACTTAACTAAAGCATGCTTTCACATAGATTTAAATTTCGACACTGGTGTTAATGAGCCTTTTAAAATATCGTTTTTAATATAATATTTCAAGTATAGATTGTAAATTGCTTTAGCTAAAGGTTAAAGCAACAGTTCTTTACTACCTCATCACTTTCTATAAAGACCATGTGTAATTTTTCGTTTATGCTATTATTAAAGATCAGAACCAAGTCTTTTTGACTAAAGTTGGTTGTTTTATTATTTTTATATTTTTTTTCTTTCCCATTTAACTCTCTTAAAAAAGAAAAAATATCTAGTGAAGCAGGGCTGCTAACTTTGCTTTGGGTGGTTAGAGTCATCCTTTTTCTTATGTTTTCGGGCCTTCCTTTTAGATATTTATTTGTTTTTACTATGTTTTTTGGTACTTTTTTTTCTTTATCTTCTAGTCATTGACTTGGGGTTTGAGCTGGTCTTGAAGTAAATCTTATTGGATTTTTGCCTATATTAGTTTATAGAAAAAAGGTTTTGGAGAGAGAGTCGGCTGTAAAATATTTTGTTGTTCAGGCTTTGGGCTCTAGATTTTTAATGTTTGGGAGACTTTTAGGTTATAACTTATCTTTTTCTTGAGAAGTAGTTAGTCAAAGAAGCTTTTTGGTTTTTAGGGGAGGTCTTTTTTTAGTTTTAGGTCTTTTTATCAAGATGGGAGTTTTCCCGTTTCATTTTTGGCTTCCGAGTGTTATAGCTGGACTTTCTTGAATAGCTTGCTTGCTTTTAGCAACATGGCAAAAGATTGCTCCTATTTTTCTTTTAGCTTCGTTTCTTAGGGTGAGAACTTTCTATATTACTTTTTTTCTTTTTTGCTTATTGGGGGCAGGATCCAGAATAGCGGGGGGACTAGGAGGTATAAATCAAACTCAGATTCGAGCTTTGCTGGCGTACTCATCTATTGGACATATAGGGTGAATGCTATTTGCTATTTGTTGCGGGGAAAGAAGAGTGAAAATTTATTTCTTGGTTTATGTTTTAATTTCTATTTGTATTTTTATCAGACTGTGAGCTATGGATTCTGGTAATCTTAAGAATTTAAGAGTTTTGAGATTAAGAAGAAAGGGAGAGGTTTTTAGTTTTTTAGTAATATTGCTATCCCTAGGGGGTCTTCCTCCATTATTAGGATTTATCCCAAAGTGGGCTGTGGTAAGAACTGGAGTTTCAACCGGATTTTGGGGGTTTTTACTGTTCTTAGTTTTCGGGTCTCTTATTAGATTATTTTATTATCTAAGACTCTTTTTTTCCGAAGTCTTGGGAATAAAAATATTTTTAGAGGTTGATTTTAAAGAGAAGGTAATAAATGTTTATAGGGATTTTGCTGTATTAGTTAATTTATTAGGGGGTTTTGTTTTAGTTTTGTTTTTACCTATAAAGTTTTTTTAAGGAGAGAATTAGTTAAAAGATAATGTGAGGTTGTCAACTTCAAGTTACTAAGAATTTAGTATTTTCTACAGGATGCCACAGCTTTCGCCTTTAAATTGAATTTTTCTGTTTTTTTTATTTTGGTGTGTAGTTTTTTCTGTTTCCGCGATGATTTGGTGAGGGAGGAAAGTTGGTTTTAGATTTAATGAAAAAATACCTGAAGAAGATGAATTAGGTCCAAGAGAGAATATTTGGTCTTGGTAGGTTAAGTGGATTAACAAAAATGTTAAGATTTTAAGATAAGAATGCTTGTAGATATTTTTTCTTCTTTTGATGATCATAATCAGGTTTTTATGTCTTTATATGGATTAGTTTGGGCTTTTTCTTTAGCGATCATTATATTGTTTAGAAGTAGCTTTTGGGTTAGAAGTCCTCGTTGAAATGAAATTCTTTTTGTATTTAAAGATACTATTTCATCTCAAGTAGGACGGTCTTTTGGAACTAGCTTAGGGGGTTTTATAGGTTTGATTTCAGGTTTATTCATGTTCTTAATTTTCATAAATTTAGTAGGCTTAATTCCATATGTGTTTAGTGGGACTAGACATTTGGCTATTTCTTTTTCCTTAGGATTTCCTTTATGGCTTTCTTTAATTATTTCTGGATGAGTATTTCTTCCCAGCTCAGCTGTGGCTGCCCTGTTGCCGATGGGGGCTCCAGCTCCTTTAAATCCGTTTTTAGTATTAATCGAGACAGTTAGAATTATGGCTCGTCCTATCACGCTTTCTGTTCGACTTATGGCTAATATAAGTGCAGGACATATTGTGCTAACTTTGATCGGGAATTACTTGACAGCTAGGTTGTTTTTCTTTCCTTCTGTTAGGGCTTTTATTTTGCTGGGTATCCAGGTTTTTTATACTATTTTTGAGTTTGGAATTAGGATTATTCAGGCATATATTTTTTGTTTGTTAATTACGCTATATTCAGATGAGCACCCTCATTAATATAAGAAATTAGTGCTACGCCGGGTTGAACGGGATTCATTGATGTTGATTAGTACGGGAGATTTCTAGCTCTCTAGCACTAAAAATGTTAAGTACTGTACTAAGAAGGGTATTAGCCGTGATTTTGTCTTCGGTTGTTATAACTTTAGGGTGAATTATTTCTAAACGAACTGTAGGTGATCGAGAAAAGAATTCCCCTTTCGAGTGCGGATTTGATCCAATAAAATCTGCCCGTTTACCTTTTTCTATGCGATTTTTTCTTTTAGCTATTATTTTTTTGATTTTTGATGTAGAAATTGTTTTATTGTTCCCGGTCTTAATGGCCTTCAATAAAGGTTTAGATTTTCTATTAATTTCTGGGGCTTCTGTCTTTCTGGTTATCCTGATTCTAGGGCTATTTCATGAATGAAATGAGGGTTCCCTATCTTGAGCTCAATAAAGCCAT